TAAACAAATTAAGTTGTGTGACACAACAAACAACCACACAACAAGCATTGATATAATATACCATCCAACTATTAATATACCATCCAACTATTAATATACCATCCAACTATTAATATACCATCCAACTATTAATATACCATCCAACTATTAATATACCATCCAACTATTAATATAATATACAAAAGATAATAAATAAAAAAAAAGAAGAAAATAAAGTTAGATTTAAAATGTTACGCATAATTAACGTATTTACATTTCATAAATTGATAAATAAAATCAACATTTTTTTGTCTCATCGATAAAAAAATAAACTCACATATTTAGTTATGAAATAATAAAAACGATAAATATGTTCCCCAATACTATCGGATCCAAATAAACTCCTTTTTCAATTTACAAACAAATCATTTTGATAAAAAAAATAAGCTAAAACTAATTTAACTATTTGAAAAATTAAAATAATAAATGAATTTAAAATACCCAACAAACATACCTCATCAAGAAAAAAAAAAAGAAAGAAATTTACAAATAATCAATAATAAACCATAAACCAAGAATTAAATAAAAAACGTACTCCGATTGATTTTCTACAACTTAATTTCACTAAAACACTACATAAACGAAAAGAATACAAATAAGATAAAAAAACACATAAATAAACTAAAAAGACATAAATAATCCTATAAATTTTAGTAAAAGAACACAACAAAAAATGCTTAGTAAAATAAACACCTATAAATGGAACACCAGAAAGACCTAATATAATACAAAATAAACTAAATATACCATATTTTTTATATAACCGAGAGCTATATATACAATTACTAGCTTGTGATCCAACTCTACCTCTCATTACATCTCCTACAAGCATAAACAACATACACTTAGATACCCCGTGTCTAATTAATTGAAACAATGATAAACATACATCACCAAATAATAAATAAACAACACATCATGAAATTTTTTTACAAGTAGACAAAGCAACCATCTTCTTTAAATCAACAAAAAAAAAACATCTAAAACCAGTAATAAAAATAGTCAACAATAGTAACAACCCTAAAATAAACAAATTTATATCAGGTTTAAAAAATATAACATCATAACGCATAGCAAATCATACACCAGCAGCAACTAAAGTAGAAGAATGAACTAAAGAACTAACAGGTGTAGGTGCACGCATAGCTTCTAATAATCATCTAATAAAAGGAAATCCAGCACTCTTTGTAAAAATAATAAAAAACATAACTAATAAACAAACAGTCCTTACATCATTAAACAATTTTACAACAAACCCTATCAAAAAAAATAAACATACATCACCGAATCGAGACGAAACTAAAGTTATTACAGATGAACGTAGACTTAAATACCTTCCATAAAACAAAATCAAAAAATAACTAACAACACCCAAATACTCTCAAAATATTAAAGTTAATAAAAAATCACCAGTAAAAACTAAAGAAGCCATTACACCAACAAATATACATATAATCTTATTGAGCTCTACCCCACAAAAATCACCAGTAAAGTAATGGTATGTATAAAAATAAACATACATAAAACAAATAAAAAGCATCAAATTTACCCCTAAAGAAATTCTATCCAATACAGAAAAAAATTCATTAAATATTCCACTCATAGACAAAAATTTTATACTACCAAAAACTCTAAAAACATAATCAACCAAAAATCAACAAAAAACAAAAAAACACAAACTAAATAAACTTACAAACACATAAAACATTATCAAACACAAGACCAAAGGTCAACCTTATGGCCGTAACATAAGTCATATTTGTGTTAGTAGTTAGGAAAACTTCCATAATTAACGCTTAAAGCTAACTCATTTAATCTGACATAACTACTTTTCCATAAACACCTTATCCCTCTATATAATAAAAATTTTAAGTAGGTTACATATTTAACCATAACATGACCCTAAATCAAATCCATATTATCTGGCATACTTAAAACAACTTGTATTGTTAATAAAAACAATAAATTTGATTTCAAATCAAAATTTCTTAATTACAAGTAAAAATAATTTTACGCTTTAAATCCTATATACATATAATTATTATCAAACGGTCTCAACTCTTTACACTTTTATAAAAAACAAAAATTAATCTTACTTATATAAGTTAAAAATTATAAATATAAAACTATACAAATAATAAACCATAAAAAATGAAAATAAAATTTAGTATTTTAAATTTGTTATTATAATATAAAAATACTAAAAATCATACGACAAATTTTATCCCAGTTAGCAAACGCTTTTTAAAGATTTACAATCTTTTACATTAATATATATGTTAAACCAGAAAACACTTCTAACGATAATATTTAGACTTTATACTCATAACCAAACTTAACACAACAAATCCAAAAACAACAGTAAAACACATAACAAGATAAAACCAACCCTCCCTAATTTTACATAAAAATCTTCTAAACTCTGTCTCCAAATTATAAAAATAAATAACTAAACCAACAAAAATACAACAAAAAAAACCTAACACAACCATTAATCTACTACCAAAATAAAAAACAACACTACTTTTAGGACTAAATACTGAAACAAACAAAAACAAAATATAAACACCACCAACATAAACGAGACATAATAATAATCTATATCAACTAAACCCATACATAATATAACATATTAAACCCCAAATTATAGAATTTAAAACCAATAAACCCCAATAATAAATAGGGTGTCCAACAAAACAAAAAAAACCCAAAAAAAAAAACAATACAATAAAAAATATACTTACCTCTATACCAAACATCTTTGTTTAATCATAAAGACTATTATAAGCACGAAAAGCTTATGTAATAAAATATTATACTAAAACAAAATTTATACTCCACCAACAACCTCTACCACTATTGGCATTATACTATGTTTTACACCACATAATTCAGCACAATACCCTAAAAATACACCATGTTGAGAAGGACAAAAAAATAAATGATTCAACCGTCCAGGTATAGCATCCATCTTTAGATTTAAAGATGGAACAGAAAAAGAATGGATCACATCAGCAGAAGTAACTACAAAATGATAAGGAAGTCCGTATTCCAAACGTAACGGCTTATCTACATTAAATACATCACTACAAATAAACGAATCATAATTTCCCCCTCTCTTATAATCATAAGATCAATATCACTGATGACCAATAATCTTTACCGTCTCAATTGATAAACAATCTAATCCACTCGTAATAAATTTTACTTTTAAAGCACACAATACTAAAACAACAAAAGTAGGAACAACAGTTCACATCAACTCTACTATTTGACTATCAGCACCAAATTTTATTCTTCCCTTTCTACTAGTTTTTCAATATAACATAAAATATACAAAACATATTATAAAAATACAAACAGCCATTATATAACAAACAATATCATAATACAACAAAGATAATTTCATTAAAGTTGATAAAGAATCATTATCAACAATTAACCCTAAATTCATTTAGGGTTACCATGTTACGACTTACCTCAACAACCATCGAGGGTGACGGGCGGTGTGTACCCAAGCTAAACCCTTTTCACATAGACAAACTTATTCTATATTACTTTTAAGTCCTAAATATACAAACTTTATTACACAATTAATATTATAAATGTAACGCATGAAACCTTTTACAAGCAGCACATAGACTTGGCTTAAATTTTAAATACACAAGTTAAGCTATTAAGCAATAATATCAAACCAGATATACACCAACATAATAAAAGTAAACTAATAGGCGGATCATCCTTTACAACACACCTTCCCCTAATAGGATTCGCTCGCTGCCAAACTATTTTAGTTAAAAACTAAGAAAAACTAAAAATTATATTAATGGGGTATCTAATCCCTGTCACTAATCTAATATTCCTATTTCTTGAATAACAAATATACAAAAAAAAAGATTTCACCCAACTTCTAAATTAACTATTCAAAAATTTTCTACAAGAAAGCAAATAAAACAGACTAACCGCGGATGCTGGCACTGTGTCCTATCCCCTTTTCATATAACACTCTTAAAAAACACAAATTCTAATAAAAAATTAACTGCTAATAGATCTAAAACAACAATATTACTAATAAAAAATAAAAAAATTTTATGCAATTAATATTATACAACTTCCTATTGCCATAGTTAAACAAACAAAGTATGAGATAATAAAATTATCTTATAAAGCTTTTGCAAAACTTCAACCAAAGGCTACATACTCAAAAAAATAACCTACAATCCTTTCGTACTAATAGGTAAAATTAATAGATAAGAACCGACCTGGCTCACGCCGGTCTTAACTCAACTCATGGAGATAATACAGGTCGAACAGACCTAAATAATAAACAGCTACGCCTACCATATTTATCTAAGTCAACATCGAGGTGGCAATCAATTAATTCGATATGAACTCTAATTAATTATTACACTGTTATCCCCGGGGTAACTTAACTCACTATACTTCATAGGGTCATAATACTTTTAAAAAAAAAATACCTGCCCCAGGCAAAAATAAAAGATCCCGGGGTCTTTCCGTCTAATTAACTAAATGAGGATTCTAAACCATCAAAATCAATTTCAACAAAACACTGAATATCAAACACTATCTCGTCAAACCATTCAAACAAGCCTTAAATTACAAGGCAATTAATTATGCTACCTTCGCACAGTCAATATACTGCGGCCATTTATAAAAACATAGAGCAGGTACTACCATATAAACTTCAAAAATGGAAATGTTTTTAATAAACAGACGGACAGATTACGAGAAATAATCAACATCATAAAAATTACTTATTTAATAATAAATTTTTCACAAACAATTAATAAAAGTGACCTTTAAAATAACCTATTAACAAAAACAACCAAATTTTTAACAATATCACAAAAACCAGGTACTTCTAACCTATTTTTAAAAAAAACTCATTCACAGTATATTATCTCCAAAGATATCAAAACCAAAAGAGTATTACTAAACCTTTAATCACTAAACAGATATAAAACTTAACGACTAATTTATCACAACACTAACGAAATTTTATAAAATTTACCCAACACCATAATAACTACTTAACAATTTCATTAGAAATCTAAATTTTTCGGTAAAAAAACAAATTCATTAAAATCAATTAAGCATGATGCAAAAGGCACAAAATCCCAAACAAAAATCTTCAAAAAAATTTTATAATTAAAGGTTTACAACAAATGTTATCACGTATTTACAAAACACATATTTTAAATTAAACTAATAAACCATCAATTTATACCTTATAAACACCAGTATCTCAAAACATATGATAAACCCCATAAGTATAATCAACTTTCATACAATTAGTAATATACTCTCTATGATACGATACCGGACTCAAAACTAAATTAGTAATAAATCTAGATAAACCATAAAACCCTATAACCTTTTTAACATTAGCAAAAGACTCCCAAAGAATAAAAACAAAAAAACAACCCCTAAAAGCAGAAATAAACGACCCAACAGTACAAACAACGTTCACCCAACTATAAATATACTCATATACACAAACACGACGAGGTAAACCACACAAACCAAAATAATGCATAGGAAAAAAACAAAAATTAAACCCTATATTAGAAACTACACACTGACACTGTAACAAACACTTTTTCAATCTTAAACCTGTAATAAGAGGTCATCATCAAATAAACATAATAATTATACTAATATAAGAACCTAAAGACATAACATAATGAAAATGAGCAACAACAAATCAAGTATCATGTAAAACATTATCAAGAACACAAGCAGAAAGAACAATACCCGTAACCCCACCAAACGTAAATAAAATAATAAAAGACAAAACCCATCACAATATAGGATCAGTCTTTCTAACACCAGAATTTAACAACATATAAAGCCAAGTAAAAACCTTTATACCTGTAGGAACTCCTATAATCATAGTAACCGAACTAAAAAAAACTGCAGTCTTTACATCTAATCCAACAGTAAACATATGATGACCTCACACACTTCTTCCTAAACAAACAATAGAAAACATAGCAAACAACAAACCATAAAAACCAAACGCATCAAATTTTCCTCTCATTCTTAAACAAACATGACTAATTATACCAAAACCTGGTAAAATCAAAACATAAACCTCAGGATGACCAAAAAATCAAAACATATGTTGAAACAAAACAGGATCACCACCACCTAAAGGATCAAAAAAAGCCGAACCAAATTTACGATCAAACAAAAGCATAGTTATAGCAGCAGCCAATACAGGAAGAGTAACTAACAACAATATAGCTGTAAACAAATAAGACCATAAAACAATAGAAGTACGAGACATAATCCTTCTAGAAAACACACTATAAAGAGTACATATAAAATTTATAGAACTAAAAATACTAGAAACACCAGCCAAATGCAAAGAAAACATCAAAAAATCTACACCCTTACTACCAGTAAAAATAAAAGAAGATAAAGGAGGATAAAAAGTCCAACCAATACCCGCCCCTAAACACATACTTATTAACAAAAAAAATATTGAAGGAATCAATAACCAAGCACTTAATGCTTTCAACCGAGGCAATTTAAGATCAGATAACCCTCTCAACAACGGAATAAGATATTTACCAAACCCACCTATCAACACCGGCATCAAAAAGAAAAAAATCATTATTATCCCATGTTTAGTAATCAAAAATTTATAACAATCTAAAGAAATAATTTTATAATATGGCTCCAAAAATTTTATACGAATTAACAAACTAAACCTCAAACCAACAAAACCAGATCAAACACCTAACAAAGTATACACTACACCAACACGCTTATGATCAAGCGTAAAAACCCAATTAAAAGTCTTATAAAAAGACATAAAAACATGAAATGACAAAAATATCACTAAATATTTTGAAAACATCCAGTCTAACCTTAACTTAATTTCATAAAAAGAGAAAGTCAAAACAAATTGACAAAAAATTATTAGCAGTAATTTTAAAATTTTCTCTAAAAACAATTAATAACCTCAACGAACATAACCCATTAAAACTTCAACCAAAAAACTAGCAATTAATATAAATAAAAATAAAAAATAATAAAAAAAATTACCATATAAAACACCTTGAAAAGAAATATTAAGCAACAAAGATATTTCTAAATCAAATACAACAAAAAAAACTAATAAAGAAAAATAAGTAAAACTAAAAGAATTAAAACTTAAAGATCCAGAAACAAACCCACACTCATATGGACTAGACCAACTCTTATCAACAATAAAACAACTTTTAAAAACACCAGAAACAAAAAAAACTATAACAACTCTAAGAATAACAAATATAATCAAACCACCATAAACAACAAACATATTAACCCATAGTGAAACATCACATCACTGAAGTAAGAATCCAGCACTTAAACTTAGATTATATGGATAATTACCAACGAAACAAAAGTCTACAATCTACTATATCAAAGTAGCCTGCTAAGCAGCCCTATTGGCTCATACCTCTTTAAACAAAGACCAAAGATCCCCAAAACCATCATTCTAATTAAACTAAGGTAAGAACGACTATGAAGAATAATCCTTTCTTGAAGTTAACAGCATCACGATTTAAAAATAATCTACATAGACACTTAAAATAAACTATTACACCACAACACAAAATAAACTAAACAAAAGTAAAACCAAACCAACAGACCAAAAAAATTTAACAAAATAATCATAACGAATCCGAGGCAAAGTAGCACGAGCCCACATAAAAAACAACAAATGAAAAAACAACATTACATAACTACAAACTCCACCTCCAATCATAATAACAGAACCAACCCAAGAAAAAATAAATATCACTATATACTCGCAAGCAAACAAACAAGTAAAAAAAATACCACTATACTCAACTTTAAAACCTCTAACTAACTCACTCTCAGACTCAGCGTAATCAAAAGGAGTACGATTGCTTTCACATAAAATACATACCAAATATAATACATAAATAAAAGGAAAAATAAATACACTTAACCAACAACCAAAATAATCACTCAAAGTATAACTACCATAACACAAAGAAAAAAACACAACAATACACATAAAACATGCCTCAAACCTAATAGAACCAAATGCACTACGAACAGAACCTAACATAGAATATTTACTATACATTCCCCAACCAGCACACAACAAAGCATAACTAGTAAATCTAGTAACAACTAAAAACCATAAAAAAGACAACCCTCCTTTAACCTCACAATAATATATCCCATAAATTAAACAATAAAATATAACCAAACAAACAAGTAAAAATACACCAACAACAGAAACAATTCTACGTCTATGAAAAAAATAAAACTTAAACTTAAAAACTAACTTCATTAAATCAGCAAAACTTTGCAACAAACCCAAAAAACCAACCTTTTTTGGACCCTTACGATACTGAGAATAACCTAAAATCTTACGTTCACCTAATATAAAAAAAGCAATCACCAACAAACTAACCAATAAACCAAATAAACCAGACAAAATAGAAAAAACCATACTAAGCAACTTGATAAAACAAAATCATCAAAGGCTAGACAAACCATCATTTTTAATTAAACTAAAATTGCTAAAATAACAAAGAGGAACAAACCCACATTTAAGACGCAAACTTAATATTCTTAATAATTAAATTACTTTGTTTAGTGAAGCTCACAAAAAAGTTCCCTTACGTGTAAAATAAGAATTTTATAATAAACTACATCACTAATTCTAAAACCAACTTTTACAAACATTAGAATACAAACTATCCCTACCAAACTTATAAAAAAAAATCTGCTCAGAAAACCTATAAATTCTCCATACAATTAAAATATAGATAGAAGAATAAAATATAGAAAAACAAACACTCAACTTATAAAATAAAGGAAAAGAAACAGGAGTAACCAAAAATAAAAAACAATAAAATCAAAAACCATCACCAAACCCACTACCCCTACTTATATAATAAAAATAAAACAAACAACCACAAGACCAAACAAAATAATAAAAATAAATAAACAAACACATAAATAAATCACTACAAAAACAAGCAACAACCAACGTTGATAACGAAGATAAAGAAATATGACATCATATATACTCATAACTACTTCTAAAAAATCAAAATAAAACAGAACATAAAATAATAGTAAAAAAACAATCTAGATAAACTAATAATACACAACAATTTCTTAACAAAAAACAAAAAAATATAACCGGAAACTTCATAACAACCCTTAACAAAAAAATAAATAACCAATTACCCCCTAAAAAAACACGATAAACCCACAAACTAAAAGGAAATAAACCAAACTTAACCGAAAAACCTAAAAAAACAAAATAATAAAACCTAGAAAATAAAAAACCAGTAACTAACAACACGGAAGAAACCCTAGATACAACAACATAAGTAAACAAAGCACCATAAAAATTATGAAACCCACTATTTATCAAATAAAAAAAAGAAGGAACCAAAACCAAACCACCCAACTCTAAAAAAACCCAAAACCTAAAAAGATTATCCACTAAAGAACAACAGAAACAAAAAAACACAGAAAAAAAAAAAGAAAAAAAAAAAACATCTAAATATACACGACGAAAAAACATATATTAAACACAATACTCTGCTTTAATGATCTACAGAAAAAGATAAAATATTAGTCACGATAAATCAATGAACTAATGCTACAAAAACTTCATAAAAAAATATTAAAAATAAAATAAATAATCACAGATTTCTAGACAAACTAAAACCACCTACTGCTACAGCCCCGTAACATCCTAAAGTAATTTTAATAAAGGGACGAAATATTAAAACAAAAGGACGAATAAAATATCTAACAGTTTCCGCTAAACATACCAATGGACATATATATCCGGGAGTACCTACAGGTATAAAAGATCTAAAAAATTTCCTAAAACTAAAAAACACACGACGAAAAAACAATGAAAGAAACATTATAAACACAACAAAAATCAAGAAACAAATAAATAAAAAAGGCCTATAACAATAGGGAAACCGATATAACAAAAATAATAATATAACAAGATACAACAACATTAAATAATAATAAGAGAACATACAAACAAAATACTTATATAACAAAACTATTACACAAAATAAGCGATTATATATAACCATGATAACCGATTAGACACATTAAATGTATAAAGGAGACATGAACCCCTCAGTTTATTAATTAACTTACTAATCTCCCTAAATAAATTTAACTTCAGCTCTTCAAACTAACGCTTTAAATATAAGCTAAGAGAAATTTAACGGATAACTAATCACCCTCACAACCAAAATGTGAAATGCACTTAACACCACATTAAATTATATAAAAAATACACCAATATAACATCAAATTAACATATAAAATAAAAAAAATAAAAATGTATAAAACCTATAATTACATGTTTCTAACATTTCTTTACGAATTAATAAAAAACCACACATAACTAATGGTATCAAACCACCAAAAAATAAATAAAATCTCCAAAACAATACAAAAACCATATTTCCTAAAGAGGACATTACCAAAAATACTTCACAAAAAAACTGTATAGTAGTTGGAAAAGAACATAAAGACAACAAACTTAAACAAACAACTATTATCACACTTTTTCCACTAATCCTAGACTTAAGCAACATCCAATTACGCGTATTTGAAGAATCATAAAAACATCATAATAAACCAAACACTAAACCAGCTCCTAACCCATGCCCTAAACAATATAAAAATACAACAGAAATTTTATCCCAAGTTCTTAAAAAAAAACCTATAAATGGAACTACTATATGTGCTAACCTTAAAAAGGCTAATCAACGCTTACCATCCAACTCTGTTTTACAACAATAAAAAAAACCTAAACAAAATATTACACATATAAATACATACATTAAAAATCTAAAATCAAACACAAAAAAACAACAACGATAAACCCCTAACAAACCTAACTTCATTATATAACCACTTAAAAAAATGGAAACAATTCTAGTAGCTTCTGCATGAACCACAGGTAACCATGTATGAAATGGAACTAATGGAACCTTTGTAAAAAACACAAAACACAAAACCAAATAAATAATACCCCTACAATCTCTTACAAGTGATCATGAACTTATAACAAATCTACTTTTAATATAAAAAATATACAACATAATAATAATCAAAGGTAAACTAGTTATCAATAAATACCCAGCAAAATATCAACCTGCTAAAAAACGCTCAGAGTACGGAGACTCCTTAAATATTAAATAAAGAAGAGGAAGCATAGATAACTCATATAAACATCAAAACAAGACAGAATGATTAATACAAAAACATAAACAACTACATAACAAACTAACAAATAATCAAAATCGCACTCTAATATCTAAGTAACAAACATAAGAAACTTGAGAATAAACACCTAAAAATACAACAAGCAATAACAAGTAAAAAGAAATAGAATCAAAAATAAAAATATTATTTACTGACAAAAGCAATCTATCAAATACAAAATTTACACCACTAAAAAGAAACAATGTAAAAAACACAAAAAAAAACACTAAAAAGAAACTAATTCTAATGAATTTGTACATTCTCACACTCGAGTTAACACAACCAAACCTACAACTATTTCAATAGTAGAAACAACCATTAAAACTATAAAAATCATATGACTATCCGCTCCAGAAAACATTAAACAAAACAATATTAAAAGAACATTAAAATTTTCCAATACTATAAGACAGTGTAAAAATCGACTAAAAGACAAAAAAAATCTAAACAATACAACACTAAATAACACAAAATAAAGAAACACCACCTCTAATAATAAAATTTTCCTTCATACCGTCATAATAGCTTAAACATAAACATAAAAACTACTAACATAATTCTAAAAATCTTACAAATCAATAAATAAGGATATTCTGGGTGACAACTTCCTAAATAAGTTAAACTTAAAAATAATCTTACAATCAACCAAAAAATTAATTGACGACTCAAACAATAAGAACATGAAAATTTATAAGTAGGAACTCACAACAAAAATAATAAAACAAATATTAAAATTAAACCACCCAACTTAGAATCAATACAACGAAGAATTGCATAAAAAATTAAAAAATACCATTCAGGCTTTATAGTAACAGGTGTTTTCAAGGAATCAGCTTCCAAATAACTTTCTACATCCAACACATACTCTGGAAAATAAAATAAACAAAATACTATAAAAAAAAAAACTATTATTAAACACATAAAATCCTTAATAGTATAATAAGAGTGAAAATAAATAACATCTCCATAACCAGTACTAATAAACAAAGGATTTCTTGAACCTGTACGATGTAAATAAAAAAGATGAATAAATATCAAACCTAATATTACAAATCCTAAACAAACATGAACAGAAAAAACACGAACCAAAGTTACATTTGTAACAGAAAACCCACCAACCATATAACTATATAAAATATGACCTACCACAGGCAAACTCTGTACTATTGAAGTAAGTACAGTAGCCGCTCAATAAGACATTTGATGCCAAGGTAAAATATACCCCATAAAAGCCTCAGCCATAGTTAACAGATATAGTATAAAACCAACTTTTCATGCACCAACCTTACTATAACTAGAATAATACAAAGCCCGACCCATATGAATAAATAATAAAATAAACAAAACTGTAACACCTCATATATGCCAATAACGTACACATCAAGTAAAAAAAGAATCCCTAGTAAAATCCATTACACAACAAAAACTCAAAGCAGAATCTGCCACATACAAAAATGATAAAATCACACCAGTAAAAACCTGAAAAACCATAAAAACAGAAATCATAAACCCACTACATCAATAATAATTTAAAGAATAATTTGTAGGCAAATCAATCAATTTATTACGCACAATATTAATCATCAAATTTACTGATACAATTTAGTATTCAACAAAACCACAATTTGCCAGTTTAATAAATAACCTATCAATAAAACAAACCATTAACAAACATACACAATAGTATAAACAAATAACCAAACATAATCAACAAAATGCCAATATCATGTCACTACAGTACAACGATACATACCTGCTTTAACAGAACCAACAACAAATATGAAAAACAAAGCTACTACACCCAACAAAACATGAATAAAATGCAAACCAACTGTACAAAATCTTCTACCATAAAAACTTGAACTAAGTAACCTTAAAGAAACCTCGTCAAACTCTAATAACTGTAACATAACAAAACCAAAACCAAGAACAACCGTATAAAATAATAAATAACAAGAACCACCTCAAAACCACAAATGATGATAAGCTGTAATAGTAATACTAGAACCTAATAACACAAAACACCCCAAAAAAGGTAATTCTAAAGGTCTTGATAAACTTACAAACCTAAAAGAATCATAATACAAACAACAAACTAACAAACACCCAAATACTGAAACTTCACTAAAAATAAATAATCAAAAAGCAGACTCATAATGAAAACTAACAAACTTCAAATCCCACCAATACAACAATAAAGACAAAAATAAACACAAAAAACCAATCAACAAAAACAAAAAATTCCACATAAAAATACCAACTAATATAAACCCAACATAAAAAGCAATAAAAACAGGAAAAATAGACATCCTAATATATCGTCTAAACAACCTTAGATCCTCACTTTGGAAAAGTGATATATTAACTTATACTAACAATAT